GGTCTACAAGAAGATCAAAAAATACGAAACTGTATTAAGAATTATGTACAAAAAAATATGAGAATATCCTCCGGTGTTGGCGTTGAGGGAATTGCACGGATAGAGATTCAAAAAAGAATCGATCTAATTCAAGTCATAATTTATATAGGATTCCCAAAATTCTTAATAGAAAATAGACCGCGGAGAGTCGAAGAATTGCAGATGAATGTACAAAAAGAACTTCATTGTGCGAACCGAAAACTAAACATTGCTATTACACGAATTGCAAATCCTTATGGACACCCTAATATTCTTGCAGAATTTATAGCTGGCCAATTAAAGAATAGAGTTTCTTTTCGCAAAGCAATGAAAAAAGCTATTGAATTAACCGAGCTGGCGAATACAAAAGGAATTCAAGTACAAATTGCGGGACGTATCGACGGAAAAGAAATTGCACGCGTCGAATGGATCAGAGAAGGTAGGGTTCCTCTACAAACCATTGGAGCTAAAATTGATTATTGTTCCTATACAGTTCGAACTATATACGGGGTATTAGGAATCAAAATTTGGATATTTGTAGACGAAGAATAATAAGACTTTACGTGTTTTTACATTATACCAAGTAATGGACAAAAAAAGAAAAACCCTTTTATTCTTTTTATGTTCAAGCAAAACAAAAAAAAAAGAGCAATTCTGCAATTCTAGAGGGTTCAATAAAAATTCGATTGATCATTTTATATAATTGCTATGCTTAGTGTGTGACTCGTTGGTTTTTTTAGGGCTAGGATTCAAAAAACGGACCAGGGCCCAGAGTATGAACTAATAACTATAGCACTAATAACCAACTCATTGCTTCGCATTATCTGGATCCAAAGAACCAGTCAAGATAAAGATATAATATATTGGACATATCGTTGTAGCAACTGAAATCTTTTTTTGCATAAAGATAAAGATAAAAAAAACCAATCGGATTATGAGTTGTGAAGTTCTAAGTCGGAAAGCAAAATAGAAAAAAAGTATGCGGATAAGTGGAAGGATGAGAGAAAGAGAGAACGGAAATATCAATGATATATGATTCCAATATGTAAGGTCGATGAGTCATCTCATAAAACGCAGTGTAATAAAGCATAAATTCAATAATGATTCATGCATAATTAGATGAATCCGCTTATAGAACAAAAAAATCAAGAGCCTCGAGCCAATAAAGACTGAGAAAATTGACTTAAGAAAAAAGGACTCCGCCGGAAAATTCAGACCTAACCATTAATCGAGAAGCAATGGGAACGATATAACCCGTGAATGCAGAAGATTCTATTGAAAATGAATCTTAATGATTCATTGGGTGGGATGGCGGAACAAACCAGGGACCCCCTCTTTTATTCTTTTATTTTGAGAGGTCATGAACGAACCCTATAACTAAAATAGATATGGAAAGAGTAAATATTCGCCCGCGAAAGTTTTTTTTTATTAGATTGATACATTTTTGTCGATCCCATATGATAAAAGGAAAAACAAAAGAAAGATGTTTTTATAACGATAACGTTATAAAAAAAGACATTGACATTATCTAGAAATAGAATACATGTTTAATTAAATAATATCTAAACACGCTAGACAAATTTCGAATAGATTAACGAATTGATTAATTAGATGCAATTTCAAAGAATCCTATGATTCAGCATATTATTCATTAAACACATGTATATCTTCATAAAATCCGTTTTAGTCGTTTCATTCGCGAGGAGCTGGATGAGAAGAAACTCTCATGTCCAGTTCTGTAGTAGAGATGGAATTGAAAAAGAACCATCAACTATAACCCAAAAAGAACAAGATTCCGTAAACAACATAGAGGAAGAATGAAAGGAATATCTTATCGAGGTAATCATATTTGTTTCGGTAGATATGCTCTTCAAGCACTTGAACCCGCTTGGATTACAGCTAGACAAATCGAAGCAGGGCGCCGAGCAATGACACGAAATGTACGCCGTGGCGGAAAAATATGGGTACGTTTATTTCCAGACAAACCAGTTACAGTAAGACCCACGGAAACCCGTATGGGTTCAGGGAAAGGATCCCCAGAATATTGGGTAGCTGTTGTTAAACCGGGTAGAATACTTTATGAAATGGGTGGAGTAGCCGAAAATATAGCTCGAAAGGCTATTTCAATAGCGGCGTCCAAAATGCCTATAAGAACTCAATTCATTATTTCTGGATAGAAATGTAGAACCAAAGGAAAGAAGTCTTGTGTATAAAAAAACAATTGCAGGGTTTTCTTTCTTTTTTTTTTTTTTTTACTTCGTCCTTTGCTTTATTTTACATTAAAAAAACGGATAAAAAAAAAATGATATGATTCAACCTCAAACCCATTTGAATGTAGCAGACAATAGCGGGGCACGAGAATTGATGTGTATTCGAATAATAGGAGCTAGTAATCGCCGATATGCTCATATTGGTGATGTTATTGTTGCTGTGATAAAAGAAGCAGTACCAAATACGCCTCTAGAAAGATCAGAAGTGATCAGAGCTGTAATTGTACGTACTTGTAAAGAACTCAAACGCGATAACGGTATAATAATACGATATGATGACAATGCTGCAGTTGTCATTGATCAAGAAGGAAATCCAAAAGGAACCCGCGTTTTTGGCGCGATCGCCCGGGAATTGAGACAGTTAAATTTTACTAAAATAGTTTCATTAGCACCTGAGGTATTATAATATGAGACCGTGAGATAGTGATAGTATTTAAATAAAATAGATAAATTAGTAGATTATGTCTCACGCATATACTTTTAAGAATTTTCTTTAATAATTTTTATAAAAAAAGAACATGCTGATTATATCCAAATTCGGAAGCAACAATAATTTTAGTTTATCATGGGTAAGGACACTATTGCTGACATAATAACTTCTATACGAAATGCTGACATGGATCGAAAGGGAACGGTTCGAATAGCATCTACTAACATGACCCAAAACATTGTTAAAATACTTTTACAAGAGGGTTTTCTCGAAAACGTAAGGAAACTTGTAGAAAATAACAAATATTTTTTGGTTTTAACCCTACGACATAGAAGGAATAGGAAAGGACCATATAGAACTCTTTTAAATTTAAAACGAATAAGTCGACCTGGTCTCCGAATCTATTCTAACTATCAACGAATTCCTAGAATTTTAGACGGGATGGGGATTGTAATTCTCTCTACTTCTCGGGGTATAATGACAGACCGTGCAGCTCGGATAGAAGGAATCGGCGGAGAAATTTTGTGCTATATATGGTAAATTTTCTGCTATCCGAATTGTATCTGTAACTTCCTGTTTGTGAAAAAAACGAATAAAAAAGCCAAGTTGTCTAATATCACGCCTTCCTACATAAGTTCATACTTCAAGGAGGGTTTGTCTGGAATAAAAGAAGAAAAATGGATTCATGAGGGTTTAATTACTGAATCACTTCACAATGGTATGTTCGGGGTTCGTTTAAATAATGAAGTCAGATTCTAAGTTCTGTTTCAGAAAGGATCCGACACTCTTTTATACATATACTACCAGGAGATAGAATCAAAGTTTAAGTAAGTCGTTATGATTCAAACGGGGGGGGGGGGGGCGCAGAATTTATAGACCCCACAACAAAGATTCGAATGGTTCGGTGGTTTTTCAAGATTCCTTTCATGAGGATCTAATTCACGGTTCAAAAATTTCAAGAAACTTATTTTCTTCCAATCAGTAAAGTAGATTCGAAATTCAGTTAAGGAATAACAATTATGAAAATAAGAGCCTCCGTTCGTAAAATTTGTGAAAAATGCCGACTGATCCGTAGAAGGGGACGCATTATAGTAATTTGTTCCAACCCGAGACATAAACAAAGACAAGGATAATCTTTCGAAAAGGGACTCTCTAAAGGAACCGATGAACAAATCAAAATAAAAGATCTGTTTTGACATGAAATGGATATATCCATATATCTCTGACTTATATTTCGGAAATGATAAAATATGGCAAAATCTATACCAAGAAGCGGTTCACGTAGGACTGGACGTGTGGGTTCACGTAAAAGTGCACGGCGAATACCAAAGGGCGTTATTCATGTTCAAGCAAGTTTCAACAACACCATTGTGACAGTTACAGATGTACGGGGTCGGGTTATTTCTTGGTCCTCCGCCGGTACTTGTGGATTCAGGGGTACAAGAAGAGGGACACCTTTTGCTGCTCAAACCGCAGCAGGAAATGCTATTCGAGCAGTAACAGATCAAGGTATGCAACGAGCAGAAGTCATGATAAAAGGTCCGGGTCTCGGAAGAGATGCAGCATTACGCGCTATTCGTCGAAGTGGTATACTTTTAAGTTTCGTAAGGGATGTAACCCCTATGCCACATAATGGCTGCAGACCCCCTAAAAAAAGGCGAGTGTAGAAATAAACATTGAAGAGATTTCAAGAGAAATAAATGACTCAAAAATCTGACAAATAATATTACTATGGTTCGAGAGAAATTAAAAGTATCTACTCGGACACTACAGTGGAAATGTGTTGAATCAAGAGCAGACAGTAAGCGTCTTTATTATGGACGCTTTATTCTGTCTCCACTTATGAAAGGTCAAGCCGACACAATAGGCATTGCGATGCGAAGAGCTTTGCTTGGAGAAATCGAAGGAACATGTATTACACGCGCAAAATCTGAGAAAATCCCGCATGAATATTCTACCATAGTAGGTATTCAAGAATCGGTACATGAAATTTTAATGAATTTGAAAGAAATTGTATTGAGAAGTAATCTATATGGAACTCGTGACGCGCTTATTTGTGTCAAAGGTCCTGGATATGTAACTGCTCAAGACATCCTCTTACCACCTTCTGTGGAAATCGTTGATAATACGCAGCATATAGCTAACCTAACGGAACCAACTGATTTTTGTATTGGATTACAGATTGAAAGGAATCGAGGATATAATATAAAAACACCAAATAACTTTCAAGACGGAAGTTATCCTATAGATGCTATATTCATGCCTGTTCGAAACGCGAATCA